CCATTTAGAATCCCAGTTTTTTTTTGTTTTTACAAAAATTGGGATTATTTAGTATTTATTTTTGTTTTCTCGGCATTTTAGTGGTTTATTTTATTTTTATTTTGTGTTCTTTTGTTGATTTTATCTTTTTTGTTGAAGAGGTATCGTATCTATATGTGTATGTATATGCCCTCTCTCGTTTATCTGTTAGAAGTTAATGGATTATTTAATTTTCATTGGTTTGAACTGTGTTCAAATATTATGGGTAATTCTATTGTTTTGATAAATTGCGTTGATAATTGGATCGAATTATGATTTTATTATGCAACCATACTATTTTGGTACATGGGTGTGGGATTTTGAGGTTTCTTTTTTTAAGAATTTGTGCGACGGCCCCAGATGTATCGTGTACATCATGTGGATTTGTTTGATAAATTGCGTTGATAATTGGATCGAATTATGATTTTATTATGCAACCATACTATTTTGGTACATGGGTGTGGGATTTTGAGGTTTCTTTTTTTAAGAATTTGTGCGACGGCCCCAGATGTATCGTGTACATCGTGTGTACATCGTGTATCATGTGTACATCGTGTGTGTACATCGTGTGTGTACATCGTGTGTGTACATCGTGTATCATGTGTACATCGTGTGTGTACATCGTGTGTGTACATCGTGTGTGTACATCGTGTGTGTACATCATGTGTGTACATCGTGTGTGTACATCGTGTGTGTACATCATGTGTATTATGGATGTAACTCTAGTTGTGAGTACCGGGGTTGATTTAGTTTTGGTATAAATAGAGTTATTTTGTTGTATAATGTGTGATTTTTGTATTTAAAGTGCGATAATCTTTATTATATGTGCCGGAGCTCTATAGTTTCTATAGTAAGAAAAAATAGAAGTATTTGCTTTTTGGAGTATGAAAATATGATTTTTAGTCATATGATGCTAGTTAATTTCTGGCGTACTCCATGGTTTAGTAAGTTTTTAGCTTACATATAAGTAGATTTGTATTACATGTAATACATATCTATGTAACAGAACCCCCCCCCCCCAATCCTATCCGTATGAGACTATTTAAGGGAGACATGGTAGAATGCAGTATATGGGACCTATGGGAGAGAGAGAGTATATGGAAGGAGATCCAGGTATATATATGTAAATATTTTCCTATAGGGGAATCTTATTGATATATGATTATGGTGTACGTGTATTGCACGGGCATAGCCATACATCATTTCTACCCTAAGTAGAAATGAGGACGTAACATTTCAATGTTAATTCTAATATATATTGAGAATGGAAGTTGAATCGTATGAAATCCAATAATTATCTTTGACTAGGTGATAGTTTAACTATATAAAATATTTAATAGTATTAATAATCTAATATAAGTTATCAATGTAAAAATCTTGGGAGTCGTCACCTCCGGGTGGGCACCAGGGGAGGCTATACGGAGGGGGGGATATATCTATAATGTACCGATAACTTTTGCTTTCATTGAAAGTTTGATTCTGACTTATTAAATTTACTTTTTTTTAATTGTACATGTGTATTTTTGTGTGTTTTGTTTTATTCTAAATGATTTTTGATTGGATTCGCAGTTCTTTATATTATATATTATATAATTATAGATTTAGTTAATAAGGATTAGTTTTGACTAACATTGTGCCAGCAGTCGCGGTTATACAATGGAGGCAAGTGAGTTTTTTTGATTTGTATTTAATTTTGTTTATTTTATTGAAATGGGAATTTTTTGGGTGAAATCAATATTTCCTGTTGTGTAGGTTGTATGATTAAATATGAAAGTTTGAAGTAAAACTGGGATTAGATACCCCATTATTATGAATAGTGAATGGTGAAATCATAGTATTAATAGTTATGGTCTTTAAATTAGAAGAATTTGGCGGTAATTTAGTCTGTTCAGAGGAACCTGCCCTGTAATCGATAATCCACGATGAATTTTACTTTACTTGGGCTTGTATATCTCTGTCATTGGGTGTCTTATTAGGGAATTTTCGTTAATCTTTAATGTGGAAGATGTCAGGTCAAGGTGCAGCTATGGTAAAGAAGAGGTGGGTTACATTGAATATATTTATGGATGATCTTATGGAAATGGTTTTTGAAATTGGATTTGAAAGTAACTTATATTAGAATATATAGTTGACTTTAGCTCTAAATTATGCACATATCGCCCGTCACTCTCGTTATTTAAAATGAGATAAGTCGTAACAAAGTAGTCTTACTGGAAGGTGAGGCTGGTTTTATTCAAATCATAACTTTTAGGAAGTATTATTATTTACATTAATAAGTTAGTTGTGCAATTCAACTTGGTTTGAGGAAATATATTCTTATTATATTGTTGAGTTTATGTTTATTAATAGAAATAACTTTATTTTGAGTAAGTTTTATTGAAATAATTATTTGTATTGTAGTGAATAGTACCGTAAGGGATTGAATTATTTTTGTTTAAAAGTAGTTTTAATTTGATGTACCTTTTGTATCAGGGTTGATTTAATTATCATATTTATATAGGTTTCCCGAAACTAAAGGAGCTATAGTTTAGATGTTAGTTAATGTATCAAAATTATTGATGATTTAATTATGGTAATGAAATGTTATTCGTTTTTAGATATCTGGTTTTCTTGGAATTAAATTTAATTTAGGATTGTTTATAACTTAGTTGGGAATTTTATTCCTTTTGTTTGAGACTATCTAGTATTCTTGGGGATAAGCTCGAGAATAGTTTTATAAGTTGTTTATGTGCTAGGGTCTTGTAGGCTTGAAATCAGCCATCACTCATCCCGTTATAGGGTACCCCTATATTATATTTATTTAGTTTTCTTTATTTTTTTACTTGAATAATTTGATTAATTATGATTTTTTTGTAATAATGATTAAATTAGTATCTTATTGAATTAAATTATAGGAACTCGGCAAATTTAGTGTTCGCCTGTTTAACAAAAACATGTCCTTTTGTTTATTTATTTAAGGTCTGACCTGCCCAATGAGGAATTCAATGGCCGCAGTATTCTAACTGTGCTAAGGTAGCATAATCATTTGTCTTTTAATTGAGGGCTGGAATGAAAGGTTGGACGAGATATTAGCTTTCTTTATTTTAATTTAGGGAATTTAATTTTTAAGTCAAAAAGCTTAAATATGTTTGTAGGACGAGAAGACCCTATAGATCTTTATAATCTTATATTTTGGTAATGTGGGGATTTCTTTGCTTGGAGTAAATTGATTATTTTGTTGGGGTGACTATAGAATTTTAATAACTTCTGTTTATTTATATCATTTATTGGTGTTATTTTTGATCCGCGTAATGTTGCGATTATAAGATTAAGTTACCTTAGGGATAACAGCGTAATTTTTTCGGAGAGTTCATATTGATGAAGGAGTTTGCGACCTCGATGTTGGATTAAAGTAAGTTTTAGATGTAGGAGTCTATATACTAGGTCTGTTCGACCTTTAAATTTTTACATGATCTGAGTTCAGACCGGCGTAAGCCAGGTCAGTTTCTATCCTCAATTAGTTTATGTATTTTAGTACGAAAGGACCGGATGCATGGAATAATTTTTTTAATTTGATTAATATTACTATTTTGGCAGATTAGTGCGGTAAATTTAGAATTTATTTATGTAGGATGTTCTACAGGTAGTAGTGTTTTTGGTTTCTTATATTTTAACTTTGGTTTGTATCCTAGTGGCTGTTGCATTTACTACTTTAATGGAGCGTAAGGTTTTAGGTTATATTCAATTACGTAAAGGTCCCAATAAAGTAGGGCATATGGGTCTCTTGCAGCCCTTTTCTGATGGGATTAAGCTTTTTTTTAAGGAACAGACTTATCCTTATTTTTCTAATTTTATTATTTATTATTTTTCTCCAGTGTTTATATTAATATTATCTTTTTCTTTGTGGGTGCTTTTTCCCTATATAGTTAATGTTTATAGCTTTAATTTTGGGGTTTTATTTTTTTTGTGCTGTACGGGCATAGGGGTTTATGGTGTTTTATTATCTGGTTGGAGATCTAATTCTAATTATGCTCTTTTAGGAGGTATTCGTTCGGTTGCTCAGACTATTTCTTATGAAGTGAGTATAGCTTTAATTTTGATTTGTATTTTGATTTTTATTTTTAGTTTTAATTTTATTGATTTTATAAAGTATCAGGAGTATATTTGGTTTCTTTTTTTTTCTTTTCCTCTGTTCTTTTGTTGATTTTCTTCTTGTTTAGCGGAAACTAATCGTTCTCCTTTTGATTTTGCGGAGGGTGAATCAGAGCTAGTTTCTGGTTTTAATGTTGAGTATAGAAGAGGCGGGTTTGCTTTTATTTTTTTGTCTGAATATATAAATATTATTTTTATAAGACTTTTATGTTGTATTGTTTTTTTAGGTTGTGATTTATATTCTATTTTTTTCTTTTTTAAGTTGACTTTCATAATTTTTGCTTTTATTTGGGTTCGAGGAACCTTACCTCGTTATCGATATGATAAGTTGATGTATTTGACTTGAAGGGTCTTTTTACCTTTATCTTTAAATTATCTAATTTTCTTTTCGGGTGTTCTTATATTGGTTTTATAACCTTAGCATTCTTTTTAGTGAATTAATAATAGTTGACCTATGATTAGCTAGTACCCTCCTTGATTGGGAGGTTACTCAGCTTTTTAGGCGAACTAATGATCTTTTTAGGCGAAGTCTAAGTTAATAAAGGAATTAAACCTTTTACTATAGATCTTAGCATTCTTTTTAGTGAATTAATAATAGTTGACCTATGATTAGCTAGTACCCTCCTTGATTGGGAGGTTACTCAGCTTTTTAGGCGAACTAATGATCTTTTTAGGCGAAGTCTAAGTTAATAAAGGAATTAAACCTTTTTGTTATATTTTCAAAATATAGGCTTTTCTTAAGCTAATTAACTAAATAATTTTATCTCATAGCTTTAGTATAAAGGGTCTGATAATGAAGTAAGAGAAGTATAGCACAGTTAGAATTTGCCCTGTTAAGATATAGGGCTCTTCGGCTGGGCGAGCTCCAATTCATGTAAGGAGTAACAGGATGGCTGTGAGAGTTCAGAATATTACTTGTATGACTGGGTAAAAAGATAATCCTTGAAATTTTCTCTTGTTGGTAATTGGTAGGATAAGGATAATGGCGATTGATGACACTATGGCGATTACTCCCCCTAACTTGTTAGGGATGGATCGTAGAATTGCGTATGCAAATAAGAAGTATCATTCTGGTTGAATGTGAACTGGTGTAACTAAGGGATTGGCTGGAATGAAGTTTTCTGGGTCTCCCAGGATTCGGGGCTCCCATAGGTTGAGAAGAATAAAGAATATTAAGGTTAAGGAGACTCCTATTAAGTCTTTAATAGAAAAATAAGGGTGGAAGGGGATTTTGTCAAAGTTTCTGTTTAATCCAAGTGGATTTCTAGAGCCTGTTTGATGTAAAAATAATAAATGAATTATTACTAATGCTGCAATAATAAATGGTAAAAGGAAGTGGAGAGCAAAGAAACGGGTTAGGGTGGCGTTGTCTACAGAGAACCCCCCTCATAATCATTTAACTAGATCATTCCCTAGGTAAGGGATTGCTGAGAGTAGGTTGGTAATAACTGTTGCTCCTCATAAGGATATTTGTCCCCATGGTAGCACATAGCCCAGGAATGCTGTTCCTATAATAACAAATAGGAGGATTACCCCTACTGTTCAGGTTATGAATAGTTTATATGATCCATAGTATATTCCTCGCCCAATATGTAGATATAAGCAAATAAAGAATAGGGAGGCGCCATTAGCATGAAGATTGCGTAATAACCAACCGTAGTTTACATCTCGACAGATATGGACTACTCTTCTAAATGCCAATTCAATTCTGTCTGTATAGTGCATGGCTAGGAATACTCCTGTAATGATTTGAATTATTAAACATATTCTAAGAAGTGACCCAAAGTTTCATCACAAAGAAATTCTTGAGGGTGCTGGGAGATCAATAAGAGATCTATTAATGATCTTAATAAGGGGGTGGACTTTTCGTAAAGGTTTGTTCATTAGCTCTTTATCCGCAAAGGTCCTTCATAAATATTTGCTACGTAGGATACAGCAATTATGGTTAATAAGAGGTATGAGACAAGCAGTATAGTGATTGATATGTTATTTAAATTAAATAATTTGTTCAGTCTCATGAGCTGCTCGGCCCCGAGGGTGTTCTTCTTTATTGTGGATCACATTCTTCTACTTTCTAATTGATCCACGATCAAGAAGAGGATAACGGACGAGATGGTCAGCGGCAGAATATATAGGAGTATGGATCATGATGTGTGAAATTTTTCATTCGAGGCTACTCTTGCTATATAAATGAATAGAACCAATATTCCTCTTAGTATTGAGATTACTAGGATATATGAGAATCAGAATATATTAATTATAAGTCCTGTTATTATTGCTACTAGAATTGTTTGGATAATTAGGGTTAATCCTATTCTGAGAGGGTGTTTTGTTAATAAGAATGTAATTCTTGCAGTTATTGAGAGTATTGAAATTGATATCATTTTCAGTAGGTAGTTTATTAAAAATATTAATTTTGGAGATTAATGATGAGGTTTTCCTTTCTACTGAAGTTTTAAAGTCTGTTGTCTATCTATGATTTACAAGATCATTATTTTTTATTAAACTATTAAAACTTATGAGTTTGTCTTGCTATGTTTCTCTTCTTTTTATGATTTTTTCTGGTTTGATTGTTTTTTGTTCTTTGCGTAAGCATTTGCTTTTAACTTTATTAAGATTGGAGTTTTTGGTTTTATCTTTGTATTTTTTATTTTTTTCTTTTTTAATTATATTTAATCTATCTTATTATTTTATTTTAGTGTTTTTGACCTTTTCAGTTTGTGAGGGTGCTATGGGGTTGGGTGTTCTTGTAAGAATAATTCGTTGTCATGGTAATGACAACATTTCAGGTTTATCTATTTTGGGATGATAGGGATATTTTTTTATTTGTTTTTTTTGATTCCGTTTTCTTTATTAAATATGTGGTGGTTTATAATTTTGTATCTTATGTTTGGCCTGTTTTATTTTTTGCATACTTTTTGATTTATGAGTTATTATTCTATGGTTAGATATTCTTTTGGGGGTGATATGTTATCTATGTGTTTGATTTTATTGAGTTTTTGGATTGTTGCTTTAATAATTATTGCTAGTTATCGTGTTAATGTACTTTATAATTATCCTGGTGAGTTTCTTTTTGTTAATGTTCTTTTATTAATTTTTTTGGTTCTTTCTTTTTCAACTACTAACTTGTTTTTATTTTATTTGTTTTTTGAATCTTCTTTTATTCCTACCTTGTTTTTAATTTTTGGCTGAGGGTATCAACCTGAGCGTTTAAGAGCAGGGTTTTATTTATTGTTTTATACTTTGTTTGCTTCTTTACCTCTTTTGCTGGGTATTTTTTTTGTTAATAGGAGTTCTTTTAGTGTTTTTTATTTTTTAATTGAGGTTGATTGTAGTATTTATTTGTTTATTTCTATAATTATGGCTTTTCTGGTTAAGATACCTATAATTTTTGTTCACTTTTGACTTCCTAGGGCCCATGTTGAGGCCCCTATTGCTGGGTCTATGATTTTGGCGGGCGTTTTGTTAAAGTTAGGTGGTTATGGTCTTATGCGTATTTCTAATTTTGTTTATGAGTATTTATTTATATTTAATTATGTATTTATTGGTTTAAGACTTTATGGAACTTTTTTAGTTGGGTTTTTATGTTTGTATTTGGTTGATATTAAGTCATTAATTGCCTATTCCTCAGTTGCTCATATGGGTTTGGTTATTTGTGGTATTTTTTCTATGAATTTTTGAGGTTTGTGGGGTTCTTTAGTTATGATAATTGGTCATGGTTTGTGTTCTTCTGGTCTTTTTTGTTTAGCAAATATTATTTATGAGCGTGTTTCTAGACGTAGATTTATTATTAATAGGGGTTTAATTTCTTTTATACCCTCTCTTTCTTTGTTTTGATTTATTTTAAGATCTAATAATATAGCTTCTCCTCCTTCTTTGAATTTATTAGGTGAAATTATGTTAATTAATAGAATTATAAGATGAAGATCTCTTAGTTTTATTTTTTTAGGTTGTTCATCTTTTTTAAGATGTTGTTATAGAATTTATCTTTATTCTTATGTTCAGCATGGTTTTGTTTATAGAGGTTTAACTAAGTTTAATTTTAATACTTTGCGTGAATATCTGTTGATTTTCTTTCATTTATTGCCTTTGAATGTATTAATTCTAAGGAGTGATGTTCTTGTTCTTTGACTTTAATTAACTTGAGTAGTTTAATTAGAATAATAATTTGTGGAATTATAGGTGTTGTGTTAAGGAAAACCTCAAGTCAATGTTAAATAAGTGGTCTGTTTATCTTTTAGGTTCCTTGATTTTGTTCTTTGTGGGTGCTTTATTATTTATTATTGGTTCAATATATTTGATTTGGGACTATGTAGTTTTTATGGATTGGGAGATTTTGTCTTTAAATGGTTGTATAATTACTATAACTTTTTTGTTTGATTGGATATCTTTAATTTTTACTGGTTGTGTATTTATTATTTCTTCTATGGTTATTTATTATAGAGAAAGTTATATGAGTTCAGATTTGGATAAGGTTCGTTTTTACTTTCTAGTAATTTTATTTGTTATGTCTATGATAATAATAATTGTTAGACCTAATTTAATAAGAATTCTTATTGGTTGGGATGGTCTTGGTCTTGTTTCTTATTGTTTGGTTATTTACTTTCAGAATTATAAGTCTTATTCGGCTGGTATATTGACTATTTTAACTAATCGAATTGGTGATGTTGCTATCTTGTTATCTATTGCTTGAATACTAAATTTTGGTAGATGGCATTATATTTATTATATAGGTATGTGGGATTTTTGGGAGTTTTACCTTGTTGTTTTAATTATCTTAGCGGGTTTTACTAGGAGAGCACAAATTCCCTTTTCTTCTTGATTGCCTGCAGCTATGGCTGCCCCTACTCCTGTTTCTTCTTTGGTTCATTCTTCTACTTTGGTTACTGCGGGTGTTTATTTGTTGATTCGTTTTTCTGGTATGATTTTACATTTGGATTGTTCTCTGGTTTTATGTTTGTCCATGATAACTATGTTTATGGCTGGCTTGGGGGCTAATTTTGAGTTTGATTTAAGGAAGATTATTGCTTTATCTACCTTAAGACATCTAGGTTTAATAATATCTATTTTATTTATTGGTTATCCTGATTTGGCCTTTTTGCATTTATTGACTCATGCTTTCTTTAAGGCCTTATTGTTTTTATGTGCTGGCTTGATGATTCATTGTATGAGAGATTCCCAAGATATTCGTCATATGGGCATGATAATTAATTACTTGCCTTTTACTTGTGCTTGTTTTTGTGTCTCTAATATGTCGTTGTGTGGGTTACCTTTTATATCTGGATTTTATTCTAAGGATATTATTTTGGAGATGATGATGATCTCAGGTTATAATTTTTTTGTTTTTTTGATTTTTTTTCTATCTATTGGTTTAACAGTCTCTTATACTTTTCGTGTTATTTATTATGTTTTGTTTTATCATGTTAATGTTTATGGGTGTCAGAGTTATACTGAGGATAGGATTATGATGAAGTCTATAATTATTTTAGTTATCTTTTCTATTGTTGGTGGCAGATTGTTAAGATGACTTATGTTTTCTGCCCCCCCTCTGGTTGTTTTGCCTATGCATTTGAAATTAATACCTTTATTTTTTATTTTTTTAGGAGGTTGATTAGGTTACGAACTTTCTTGCTCGGCCCCTGGGGAGATTTTGCTTTCTAGTCGGTTCTATTTTCTTTCATTTTTTAGAGGGTCTATATGGTTTATGCCTTATTTTAGAACTTTTATAGTTTATGGTAATTCTTTTTATTTATCTAAGGGATATCTTTCAGTAATAGATGGAGGCTGAGGGGTTTATTTAATCTCGAAGTTTCTTTCATTTTTAGGTTCTTTAGTTAGAGGGTCTATGAATTATTATCAGTTTAATAATGTTAAGATTTTTATGTTAGTTTTTATTTTAATTATTATTTTTTCTTTTATTTAATCCAAATAGCTTAAGTTTAAAGCAAAGTATTGAAGATACTTAGATAAGTTTGTCTTTTTGGATAATTCATAGAAGCTTATTCTTTTTTTCATTGAAAATGAAATGTTTTGTATAAACTATGTGAATGAAGAGAAAAACGGAATTAAACCGCTTTAAAAGATAGTTAGCAGCTTCTTTTAGGTATCTCCATTCTCTTTTAATTGGACTATAGATCAATTCTTTCATTAACAATGAAAGGCCTCTTTTTGGCTTCAATTAAGAGTTTTAAGTAAGGAGAATCTTCTCTGATTTTTAGGTCGAAACTAAATGTAATTTTTACTTCACTACTTTGTCTTTAATTTAGGGTGCATGATTAATACTTCACTATTTTTTGTGAGGAAGACTTAATTAGTACCTTCTAATTGCAAATTAGATGTTATTGTTAACTACATCCCCTAATTAGCTCAGTCTAAGACCCCGTTATTTCATTCATGGTATAGGCCAGCGAGTAGAATTAATATAAATGTTGTTACAGTAATAAATCAAGTTGTTAGGGATCTTGATTTTAGTGTGATGATTATTGGTAAAATAATTACGATTTCAATATCAAAGATTAAGAAGAGTACAGCAATTAGGAAGAATTGAATAGAGAATGGCATGCGTGAGGATCTTTTCGGATCAAATCCGCATTCAAATGGTGATATTTTTTCTCGGTCTAGGATTGACTTCTTGGAGATTACTGTGCATGCGATAATTAGAGCTATTGAGATGATAAGTGCGACTGTAATTGATATAATTACTTTAATAATTATTCCTTTTAAATAATAAACCTTTTAATTGGAAGTTAAATATACTTTTTATACTAAAGGAACTAACTACCTCATCAGTAGATTGAGATATATAAGAATAATCAAACTACGTCTACAAAATGTCAATATCAGGCTGCAGCCTCGAACCCAAAGTGGTGCTTACTTCTAAAGTGGCATATAATATGTCGTATTAAGCATACTGCTAGAAATGTAGTTCCAATAATTACATGGATTCCATGGAATCCTGTTGCTATAAAGAAGCATGATCCATAAATAGAGTCTCTAATTGTGAATCTGGCTTCATAGTATTCGAATCCCTGAAGGATGGTAAAATATATTCCTAGAATTACTGTGATAAATAAGGCCTGAGTTGCTTGGGAGTGGTTGCTTTCTATTAATCTATGGTGGGCTCATGTTACTGTAATTCCAGAACATAGGAGGATTATAGTGTTTAATATTGGGATTTGTATTGGGTCAAATGTTATAATTCCTTTAGGTGGTCAGGTTATACCAATTTCGATAGTTGGGGATAATCTTCTGTGGAAGAATGCTCAGAAGAATGAGATGAAGAAGAATACTTCTGAAATAATGAATAGAATTATTCCTAACTTTAGTCCGTTAGTGACTGCAAGGGTGTGCTTTCCCTGATAGGTCCCTTCTCGTGTAATGTCTCGTCATCATTGGATTATTGTAAGAATTGTGATGAGGACTCCTAATAGGTATAATCTAATATCATTTTTATGGAATCATATAATTATTCCTGATGTAAGTGTTATGGCTCCAATTGATCCTGTTAGGGGCCACGGGCTATAATCTACTAAGTGGTAGGGGTGGTTATGTGAGCTCATAGGTTACTTCTCTAGTGTAAAGTGTTCTTAATACAGAGAATACATATGCTTGAATGAATGCTACTGCTATTTCAAATAAAACCAATGAGATCTGGCAAGCTATAATTAGTGGCACTAATTGTTCAGGTGCTGTAACTATTCTATTTCCTAATAGGGATATTAATAAGTGTCCTGCAATTATATTGGCTGTTAATCGTACTGCAAGAGACCCTGGTCGGATAGTGTTTCTGATAGTTTCAATGCATGCTATGAAAGGCATTAATAGGACTGGGCTACCTTCAGGGATTAAGTGGGCTAATATATGTTGTGTGTGATTAACTCATCCGAAGATTATAATTGCTAATCATAATGGTAGAGCAAGGGTGATTGTGTAAATTAGATGTATTGATCTAGTAAATACATAGGGTAGTAATCCTATAATGTTATTGCATAGAATAAATGTGAATAGTGAAATAAATATAATGGAGAGTCTTGCTCTGCTCGGCCCCAGAAGTATTTTGAATTCTGTGTGGAGTTTAATGTGAATAGTTTTGATTAGTGAGTTGTATCGTGATGGGAGTATTCAGTATGTTGGAGGAATAATTAGGAATCCTAGAAATGTTCTTATTCAGTTTAAGGATAGATTTATAGAAGTCGCTGGGTCAAATGCTGAGAATAGGTCTGTTATCATATTCAGTTATTTTTAGGTTGTGTTATTGTATTATTTTTGTTTATTTGAGGTATTCTATATGTTTGGTAGTATAGTAGGAAGGATATAACTAGGAATGACAGGGTAAATGTAAAGAAAAGGATTGTCCATCAGGCGGGGGCTATTTGTGGTATTAAGAAATATTAACAATAATATTTTTAGTCTGACAGTCTAATGTTTTATTTAAACTAATTTCTTCATTAAGGGTAGGTGTCAGTTACCATGTTTTGGTTTAAGAGACCATTACTTACTTTCAGTCACTTAATGAGTTATTTTTTAATCAATTAATGAATTGATTTGTGGATACTCTTTCTACTACAATAGGCATGAATCTGTGATTAGCTCCACAGATTTCTGAGCATTGTCCGAATATGAGCCCTGGGCGGTTAATGAAAATGTTTCCTTGATTAAGTCGTCCTGGAGCTCCATCAATCTTGATTCCTAGTCTAGGAATAGTTCATGAGTGAAGAACATCTGCGGCTGTGACGAGAATTCGGACTTGTGTATTTATTGGTAATACAATTCGATTATCAACATCTAGAAGTCGAAAGTCGCTTATTTCTAGATCGTTAGAGGGTTTTATATATGAATCGAATTCAACATTGTTGAAGTCTGAATACTCATAACTTCAGTATCATTGGTGGCCAATTGATTTAATTGTGACAGTTGGGTTATTTATTTCATCTATAAGGTAGAGGATGTGAAGTCTTGGTAGGGCAATGAAAATTAAGGTGAATGCAGGCAGGATAGTTCAGACTAACTCAATGGTTTGTCCTTCTAATAAATATCGATTAATTAATTTATTGAATAGGACAGTTCCTATTATATACCCTACTAATACTGTGATTATAGTTAGGATTATTAGTGTGTGATCATGGAAGAAGATTAATTGTTCTATTAATGGTGAGTTAGCGTCTTGAGTTCCTAGATTTCTTCATGTAGCTATTCTTAACGAAAGAGGGATCTTTATAAATGAAGCTTAAGTTCATTGCATTTAATTTCTGCCACATTAAGAGGCGTTAATAATAGGAATCTCTGCGTATGAGTGTTCTGCTGGGGGGTACTTTTGGAATCATTCAATATTAGTTGATAGGGTTTGTGGAAAGACAATCTGTCGTTTTGAGGCCATTCTCTCTCAAATAATAAATAAGAAGAAGATAATACCGATTAGGGAGACTGTTCTACCGATTGAGGAAATAATGTTTCAACATGTGAAGCTATCTGGATAATCAGAGTATCGTCGGGGTATTCCTCTTAGTCCTAAGAAGTGTTGCGGGAAGAATGTTAAGTTCACTCCTACAAACATAATTAGGAATTGAATTTTAAGTCATAGTGGATTTATTGTTAATCCTGTGAATAATGGGTATCATTGAATTACGCCACCTATAATTGCGAAGACTGCCCCTATTGATAGTACGTAATGGAAGTGTGCTACTACATAGTATGTGTCATGTAGAACAATATCAATGCTTGAATTTGCTAGAATTACTCCAGTCAATCCTCCGATAGTGAATAAGAATACAAATCCTAAGGCTCATAAGATTCTTGGGGTATAGGAAATTACTCTTCCATGTAGAGTTGCTAGTCAGCTGAAGATTTTAATACCTGTGGGTACAGCGATGATTATTGTAGCGGATGTAAAGTATGCTCGTGTGTCTACATCTATTCCTACCGTGAATATGTGATGGGCTCAGACAATGAATCCCAGTAGTCCGATTGCTAATATAGCATAGATTATTCCCAATGATCCAAATGCTTCATTTTTTCCTGTTTCTATAGCAATAATGTGGGAGATAAGTCCGAATCCTGGGAGAATTAAAATATATACTTCAGGATGTCCGAAGAATCAGAATAAATGTTGATATAGGATGGGGTCTCCCCCTCCTGCAGGATCAAAGAATGAAGTATTAAAGTTACGATCTGTTAAGAGTATAGTAATGGCCCCTGCTAGGACAGGAAGACTTAATAAGAGTAACAGGGCTGTGATTCCTACTGATCATACAAATAAGGGAATTCGATCAGGGCTTATACCTGCTGGTCGTATGTTAATAATTGTGGAAATAAAGTTGACAGCTCCTAGGATTGATGATACTCCTGCTAAATGCAAGGAGAAGATTGCTAAGTCTACGGATGCTCCTCTGTGAGCAATATTGCTTGATAGGGGAGGATATACTGTTCAACCAGTCCCAGCCCCTCTTTCTACTAATCTTCTTATTAAAAGGAGGGTTAGGGCAGGGGGTAATAATCAGAATCTCATATTGTTTATTCGAGGGAATGCTATATCTGGGGCCCCGATCATTAAAGGTACAAGTCAGTTACCGAAGCCTCCGATTATAATGGGCATAACTATGAAGAAAATCATAATGAAGGCATGGGCTGTTACAATTACGTTGTAGATTTGGTCGTCCCCAATGAATGATCCTGGTTGACCGAGTTCAATTCGAATTAATCATCTAAGTGAGGTTCCTATCATTCCAGCCCAGGCTCCGAACAAAAAATAAAGAGTCCCAATATCCTTGTGGTTTGTTGAGAAAAGTCATTTATTCATGGATAAGGTGGCTGAATTAATAGGCGGTAAATTGTAAATTTATTCATGGTTGATGACCTCTTATCAGGCTTTATAGTCAATGTTGATGATATCAGACTGCAATTCTGAAGTAGTAATTTTACTAAAGCTTACATTAACACCTGTAATTTTAACTTTGAAGGTTAATAGTTTCCTTAACTTAAAGCTTTATATTAAAAGCTCAGTATTGCAATTACAGGTAGGGAGGCGTTAATGGTAATTATTAGTATCACTATCCTTGAGTTTAATTTTTTATTCTGATTTCATCTAATTGAGCAAGAATTGATTAAGAGGGTGGATCTAATGATTCGGAGATAGAAAAATAGTGTAATTAAAGAGGATATGGCCATGATAAGCATGATTGCAATTCTATTTGATCCGATTATTGATTGAATGACTAATCATTTGGGTAAGAATCCAATAAATGGGGGTAATCCTCCTAAACTTATGAATATAATAATGATGAGGGATTTTTCTATTAAGGATGGTCTTGAGTTAGTTATTTGATTAATAAAAAATGATGAGTATGAATTGAATAGGGCGGTTGCTATTAAGATGAGGCTAGAGTAAATTATTAAATACATTGGTCAGGAGCCATTATTAAACTTTATGCAGGCAATTATTCAGCCTATATGACTAATGGATGAATATCCCATAATTTTTCGAAGGGAGGTCTGATTTAGTCCCCCAACAGCTCCTGTGATAACTGTTAAGGAGATAATAATAGGCAGAATTGGGTTTCTTACAATATATGATATCACGCATAGTGGTGCAATTTTTTGTCATGTCATCAGGATACTGCAGTTTGTTCACGACATCTTTTCCAGGATTTCTGGAAATCAAAAGTGGAAAGGAGGTACTCCTAGTTTAATCATCATTCTTAATAATAGGGCTGTATTTATAAACTCTTCCCCTATAAAGGGAGAAATTACAAGAGAAGAGTTCAATAATACAGAAATTAATATTAATATTGATCCTAAACTTTGAATAAGGAAGTAAATTATACATCTTTCTGAGGAGGCTATGTTCTTAGATTTGTAAAGGAGGGGGATAAACGAAATTAAATTTATTTCAAGGCCTATTCATATCCCTAACCATGTTTCAGATCTAACAACAATACTCGTTCCTAAGATTATAGTTGATAAAAATAAAATTATTCTACTATTTAGGATTAAAAAGAAGAAGGCTTTACTTCTATAATTAGGGTATGAACCTAATAGCTTACTTAGCTTATCTTTTTATATTTTGGTGTATGATGCACAGGAAGTTTTGATCTTTCAAGATTTAGTTTAAATCTAAAAAATATAATAAGGGTAATTCATTACATATTCTATTCTATCAAAATAGTCCTTTTATCAGGCACCTTATT